CAACACAGCTTCTGCCCAAACGAGGTACATTCATCCCAAACATCATAGCTCTAATCGTTTCCAATAAGTCTCTTTTTTTCCTCTCAGCTATTCCAGGAGTATACGCACAAGATCTCTGATGAACAGTGCCTCTGGAAATAAGATATTGAGAAAATTCCGTGGACATGTATTCTCCTCCAGAATCAGATCGTCAAATTCTTTTTTTTTGCATTGGAAATAATGTCTGGCTTGTCGATTGTGTGCCGTTCACTCCAACATGGCGAAAATGATATAAATTGGAGTGAAGAGGTAAAGTGCTTCTTGATGGGCCAGGAATGTTGGATAATTTGGAGTGGTGCGGAAGGTGAACCAGAGGATGTGGCGAATAAGAAGCTATTTTCATGTTGTTCTGGTCTTAGGGGGCTATGCATGCGATCATAGTGTCTGTAGCTGATGAGATGCGCCTCCATATATGGGGGCATTACAGACCCAAGAAAGGCATGGCTTACTTCGAGGGAAGTTAATGAACATGCGACCGCAAGTAAGCGTCAGTGCCTGGAGACTGAACAACATGGCCTTACTCAAATAGGGGCTAGTTGGGGCTCTTTCTTGTTACTGTATTAAGGTGAAGAACCTTTGTGATCAGCTGGAGGCTTTTGGTATGAAAAACTATGATGCCGATAATCTTAGTCAGATCATGAATGGTATCAATTTCAAAAGATGATGGGATAAGGCAGTCTTTGCTACTGCATCAGCATAACCCTTCCTTATTTTCTTAATGCAAAGGTGCATGATAAGACGTTTACGTATAGAGGATGAACAGGCTGAGCCTGTCTGGACAAAGTGTAGATCCTAATCCTAGGGATATACTTTTGTTCACCTCTACGTCCAAATGAAATTTAAAGGGAAGGCAAAAGCAGCATCAGGGAGCTCTTCCAAGAACAATAAGTGGAAGCTGGGGTGCGTGCCTTAGGTGCGGGCAGATGGGGCACTACGTGATAGAGTGCACAGCAAAAATGCTTCTTGTTAAGGAAGATAATGAGGAGAGGGAGACAGGGGGGGCGCGACACGAGCATACTAAGTTTTCGGAAGTGAAGAGAGCCCGCGATGCGGTGTTTGACTTCGGTACACACGATTACGCATTCTTCGCTGAGGTCGGGTCTTCAGTTTCTTCACAGGGACAGCAGGGTAGCTGTTCAGTACCTGATGTGGTTGATCAAAGGAGTGCAGATTTCCGCAGCGGTTTTCTCCTGGTTGGACAGATAGTGGTGCCACTTGGTTCGTTGCAGGACAGCCCGGTTTAGCTCCAGGGGGAGCGACTCATAGTAAATGTCCACTGATTTCAGCAGATGTTGAGGATAGTTCTGATTCGCTCTCAGTTTAGCAGTCATAGGATCTGAGGTTGCCAGTTTCTGATGAGGTCAGAGTTGCTTGCAGCAGAAGCGTTCGGAGACAGAGATCGGACAGGTCGTTTCAGAGATGTTTGTTATCGAGGCATATAGGAGGCCACCATACTTTTTTCAATCCATTCCAAATGGTGCAGGAGAGACTTGCTGGTCAAGGTGTTCGACGATCGTGGTTTCTGCGTGTAGGCGAGCAGAGGGAGCCAAAAAACGTGAGCGCCCCTGCGCTCATTTTGGCTCCCTGTTACAATTATAGCTTCAACCCGGGGCGCTTACTTCATCGTGCTTGTTGGTCATCAAAAAGTGGGTGTCATTATCTTCGGTTGTGCGCGCCTGACAAAATGGGTCTGGGTTAGTGAATGGCGCCACTTGCTTCGAGTCGCCCTCTCTTAACTGATTTTGAAATCCCCGTCTAAAAAAAAGAAAGCTTTTTTTTCTGTATGCGCCGGTTTGCCATTTTTTTCATTAATCACCGACGGTTGGTTGAAACCCCAGAGTATGGTGGCTAAGTCTTCAGAACAATCTATTTTTGCTAAATCTTGCTTGACCGATAGAGGCAGAGGATTTCTCAAAGCGGAATCCTGCCTTAAGTGAAGTGGAGTTGCAACTTAAGTTCGGCGGATCTTACTTCTGGGTCTTGTACAGTCGTTGTTGTCGACTAGCCAATAGTTGTGATTCAGGAGTCACCAGATAAACGACTGTTAAGTCCAGTGACGAAGTCGACACAATCGGTGTCCATCCGATGTCTTCAGGTCGGATCAGCATGGTTGCTGCCTAAGTCTTCGATCCGCCCATTCGCGTTTAGGTGTGATTCAAAGAGGCCGCGGTAACGCGAAGAAAAGTGTTGATTCGCGTGGCCTTTGCCCGTGAAGTAAATCTTTTTTAAAACTTGAGAACTTGCTCGTTCTTACTTCCTGGGGATACTCGTTTCTTTGCAAAGCTTATAGTTTTTTTAGCACCTATAAGGTGAGATACGGAACATTCCCTGTACCATACTGCTTTGTCATAGGAAATGCCAACATTGGCCACCCCTTGGTGGCGAGAGCAAGACAAGAACTCATAAATAGGCCTTGAATTGCATACCTAGGGCTACTCAGAGTGTTAGAAAAGTTTAGCAT